GTCCACTCTTACGTGAACCAATACGCCCATTCCTACGTGAACCAATTCTTGGTCTAGTTTTTGTCATTTTTTATCATCTCATAAATAGGAGTCAAAGATATACGGATATATCCATTTCATATCAAAACGGATGCTTTATTTGTCCATCGGGCCCCTTAGAAAATCCCTTTTTATTTTTAGAGAGATTACCCTTGTCTCTGTTTATGTTTCGGATTGAAACAAGTTACTATAATTCGTTTCCTCCTACGGATCAGTCGACATTGTTCACAAATTTTACGAACAGAGGCCCTTATTTTCATATTTTTTTCCTTACCTTAATTCCGAATCTACTCCTTGTAAGAAAATAAGTCTCTTGAAATTTTGAACCTCGAGTTGTATTTCCACGAAGGAATTTTTAAAAAGTCACCTACACCTAATTGTTCGAATCTTTGTTGCTAAGTCTATAAATTATACGTCCCCTGGTTGAATCATAACGACTTACTTCGATTTTCACTCTATCTCCTGGTAGTATCCGTATAAAACTTCGTCGGATCTTCCCCGAAATATAACCTAGAATCAGATTTTCATTATCTAAACGAACCCGAAACATACCATTTGATAGTGATTCAGTAATTAAACCTTCATGAATATATTTTTGTTCTTTCATTCCAGGTAACTCCCTTGAAATATCAACTAATGAAGGAGGAATGATATTAAACAACCCATCTTTCCTCTATTTTTTCATAAATAAGAAATTACGGATCAAATTCGGATACCAGAAAGATCACCATATATAACACAAAACTTCTCCTCCAATTCCTTCTAGTCGAGCTTCTCGATCTGTCATTATACCTCGAGAAGTCGAAAGAATGACAATTCCCATTCCACCTAAAATCCTAGGAATTCGTTGATAGTTGGAATAGATTCGTAGACCGGGTCGGCTGATACGCTTGAAAATCTTTCTATATGTTCCTTTCCTATTTCTTCCATGTCGCAGGGTTGAAACCAAGAAAGATTTGTTGTTTTCCCGATGTTTTCTAACGTTTTCAATAAAACCCTCCCGTAGAAGTATTTTAACAACGCTTTCGGTGATATTAGTGGATGCTATTCGAACCGTTCCTTTTTTATCCATGTCGGCATTTCTTATAAAAGTTAATATATCGGTAATTGTGTCCCTATTCATGGCGAACTAGAATTATGGGTGCCTCTTAGTTTTGATATAATCAACATGTTCTGTTTTTTTATGCGAATTTTTGATTATTTATTTACGAATTAGTAAAAGTATATGCGTGAAACACAATCTACTAGTTGATCTATTTCAGATAACTGACTATATCATGATCATGGTCTCATCTACTAGTATTTAGAATACCTCAGGGGCTAATGAGACTATTTTAGTAAAATTCAACTGTCTCAATTCTCGAGCGATTGCTCCAAAAACTCGAGTCCCTTTTGGATTTCCTTTTTTATCAATGACAACTGCTGCATTGTCATCATATCGTATTATCATACCGCTGTCACGTCTGAGTTCTTTACGGGTACGTACAATTACAGCTCTGATTACTTCTGATCTTTCGAGAGGCATATTAGGCGCTGCTTCTTTGATTACAGCAACAATAACGTCACCAATATGAGCATGTCGGTGATTACTAGCTCCTATGATTCGAATACACATCAATTCTCGAGCCCCGCTGTTGTCCGCTACATTCAAATGGGTCTGAGGTTGAATCATATCATTACTATTATGATTTTTTTTTTGAATTGAATCTCTTCTTTCAATGCCAAGCCAAGGTCGAAGTAAAAAAGAAAGAAATATTGTCTGTCCAAAAATAGAAATAAAGAAATCTAAATCTGCGATTGTCTTTTTCATCACAAATATCCGGTTCCACATCCCTATCCCACAACAATGAATTGCGTTCGTATGGGCATTTTGCACGCAGCTATTGAAATAGCTGCTCTGGCTACCCTTTCGGATACTCCACCCATTTCATAAAGTATTCGGCCGGGTTTAACAACAGATACCCAGTATTCGGGGGATCCTTTCCCCGAGCCCATACGTGTTTCCGTAGGTCTTACTGTCACAGGTTTGTCGGGAAATATACGTACCCATATTTTTGCACCACGACGCGCATATCGTGTCATTGCTCGTCGCCCTGCTTCTATTTGTCTAGATGTGATCCAAGCGGGTTCAAGCGCCTGAAGAGCATATTTACCGAAACAAATATGATTGCCCCGATAAGATATTCCCTTCATTCTTCCTCTATGTTGTTTACGGAATCTGGTTCTTTTGGGGTTATAGTTGATGGTTCTTTCTCAATCCCATCTCTACTGCAGAACTGGACATGAGAGTTTCTTCTCATCCAGCTCCTCGCGAATGACACGATTCAATAATATTACATTACAGATACACATGTATCTATTGAAAAAATACACTAAATCGTGGGATTTATTGATAGTGAATCTGTTACGCAGGAATCTGTATATCTTGTATACTTGATATATACAGCTAGATAGATCTTTCTATATTTCTATATCTATATTTCTATATATAGAATATAGAAGATAATGCCTTTCTTTTTTTTTATAACGAATCCTTGGCCTTGGCTTGGCCTTTACCGAATCCTCTAAAAATTAGCAATTCAATAAGGGTTTCGCGGGCGAATATTTACTCTTTTCATATTTGCTTCGTTCGTAGGGTTAACCCATCGCCTTCCATAATAAATCAATTGGTTCCTGGTTGGTTCCGCCATCCCACCCAATGAATCATTAGAATTCCATTTTCAATAGAATCTTTTGCAGTCACAGGTTCCGTCGTTCCCATAGCTTCTCTATTAATGGCTAGGCCTGAACTCTGCAATGGAGCTCCCCAATTCCAATTCGTTCCCAAGTCAATTTCCTCAGTCTCTATTGACTCTAGGCTCTTTATTATTTGTATTTTTTTCTATGAATCATCTAATTATCTAATTATGGAAGAATCCCTATTGAGATGCTTTATCACACTGCCTTTTATGAATATGAGACAATTCATAATAGACCATACATATTGGAATTTTATACCAGTTGTATTCTCCTTCTCTCTTTCTATCATCCTTCCCTTCCATTTACCCACATCCCTCCATTTTTGCTTCACAATCCACAATGAGGTGGATTTTTCCTTTATGGAAAAAAGGATTTCAGTCGCTACAACTATATGATTGACACATCATATAGTGACTGGTTCCTTGGATATCGATAATACGAAGCAATGAGCTGGTTATAAGTTCTCTAGTTATTAGTTAGGGTCCAGTCCATTTTTTTGATTCCCAACTCTAAAGAAAAACCAACGAGTCACACACTAAGCATAGCAATTCTACAAAAAGTTCAATGAAATTTTTTATTCAACCCTATATAAATATAATTGCTCATTTTTCATTGAAGAAGAATAGTTTGTCATTTTTTGTTCTATCACTGGATAGAATGACAAGGAAAGGCCATCATTGCTCGTCTACAAATATCCAAATTTTGATTCCTAATACTCCATAGATAGTTCGAACTGTATAGGAACAATAATCAATTTTAGCTCGAATGGTTTGTAGGGGTACCCTACCTTCTCTAATCCATTCGACACGTGCAATTTCTTTTCCGTCGATACGCCCTGCAATTTGCACTTGAATTCCTTTTGTATCTGCTTTCTCAGTTAATTCAATAGCTTTTTTCATTGCCTTTCGAAAGGAAACTCTATTCTTTAATTGTAGAGCTATATATTCTGCAAGAATATTAGGTTGTCCATAAGGTTTTGTAATTCTTGTGATAGCAATGTTCAGTCTCCGGTTCACAGAATTCAATTCTTTTTGTACATTAATCTGTAATTCTTCGATTCCTCGTGTTCGACTCTTTATTAATAAATTTGGGAATCCCATATAGATAATGATCTGAATCAGATCGATTTTTTTTTGAATTTCGATATGTGCAATTCCTTCAAAACCTGAGGATATTCTCATATTTTTTTGTACATACTTCTTGATACAATCCCGTATTTTTTCATCTTCCTGGAGACCCACGGAATAACTTTTTAATTTTTCGAACCAAAGGGAACGATGCTTTTGGTTTTCCCCAAGTCGGAAACCAAGTGAATTTATTTTTTGACTCATATTTTTCTTTTTTCTTCCTCTCTTTCTCTAAATATCTCTCTATTATAGGATCCTTCCATATATCTTTTGTTTCTAAAAATATATCTTGCTCCGTTTTCTTTTTAGAACTATCCCTCACTACAATAGTTATATGACAGGTGGGTCTTTTTATCGGATAACTACGTCCTCGAGCCCGAGGTTTGAACCTTTTCATGATAGTACCCCTATTGACTTCGGCTTTACTAATGACTGAATCGGCTTCGTTGAAACTTTTATTGTGACTAGCATTTGCTGCTGCAGAATAAATCAATTTAAAAACGGGATAAGATGCTCGATAAGGCATGAGTTCGAGTAGCGTAAGTGTTTCTTGGTAGAAACGTCCGCGGATTTGATCAACGACCCTTCGTGCTTTGTGAGCGGACATACATATATTTTCACCTACGGCTTTTACTTGTGTACTTAAGATCCTCTTCCTCTTCCTCTTTTTCAAAACACTCTTCCACCTTCTCCACTTTGACATAAGGTTCACCTCCCACCAATGAATGATGAGCGCCGACTTCACTTTAATTAACGACGAGATCCATTATCCTTTTTTCTCGGGTGTCCCTTGAAAGTCAGAGTAGGCGCGAATTCTCCCAATTTGTGACTGACCATACGATCTGTTATATAAACAGGTAAATGTTCCTTTCCATTATGGATAGCAATTGTATGTCCGATCATTGTGGGTATAATGGTAGATGCCCGGGACCAAGTTAATATTATCTCTTTTTCCTCCCTCATGTTTAGTTTTTCAATTTTTCTCAATAAATGATTAGCTACAAAAGGATTTTTTTTGAGTGAGCGTGTCACAGTTGTGCTTCCTCCTTTTTTCTTTTGTAAAGACGAAGAAACCTATTCTATTGGATTTTCCATATTCCTATTTACGGCGACGAAGAATCAAACTATCACTATATTTATTCCTTTTCCTACTTCTTCTTCCAAGCGCAGGATAACCCCAAGGGGTTGTGGGTTTTTTTCTACCAATCGGGGCCCTCCCTTCACCACCCCCATGGGGATGGTCTACAGGGTTCATAACTACTCCTCTTACTACAGGACGCTTACCTAGCCAACACTTAGATCCGGCTCTACCCAAACTTTTCTGGTTCGCCCCAGCATTACCCACTTGTCCGACTGTTGCTGAGCAGTTTTTGGATATCAAACGGGCCTCCCCAGATGGTAATCTTAACGTGGCCGAGTTACCCTCTTTTGCAATCAGTTTCGCTACAGCACCTGCTGCTCTAGCTAATTGTCCACCCTTTCCAAGTGTGATTTCTATGTTATGTATGGCCGTGCCTAAGGGCATATCGGTTGAAGTAGATTCTTCTTTTTGATCAATAAAAACCCCTTCCCAAACTGTACAAGCTTCTTCCAAAGCGTACGGCTTTCTGGATGTCTATGATGATATCTAGACAGATGGATCTTATATGAATATGAATCGTATGATGAAGTACCACATGAGTGGATATATAGGAATCCAAATCTGCCGAATCACTCATGTTATGATCTTATACATCCTAGGTCTCCCCGTTCCGTCATCTGGCTTATGTTCTTCATGTAGCATTCAGACCGAATGACTCTATGAAATTACGTCGATACTTCCACATATTGCGGGTAACGTAGGAGACATCTCTATTTTTCCCCGGGGGATCTTTAGAATGACCACTGCTTAGCTTTCAATTCGCCTCTGACCATCAAATGAAATGTGAATAACCCGTCCTCCTCTCTTTGAAACAAGGGGTGCTTCCGGTTCTGTCCGTGCTTCAAACAATTTTGTCTTCTCCATATTACCATATCTCTAGAGTCAATAATTTTATATGAGGAACTACTGAACTCAATCACTTGCTGCCGTTACTCTTCAGTTTTCTGTCGAGGTCTATCCCGTAGAGGTACTCAAATTGGACCAGTGATCGATTTCTAGGTTTCGTCGTAAACCTAATTGGTTACTTCCAATTACGTAAATCAATAGTTCAAACCGCACTCAAAGGTAGGGCATTTCCCATTGATATAGGAACTTCTGTACCAGAAACAATGGTATCTCCAATTATAGCCCCTCTGGGATGTAAAATATATCTCTTCTCACCATCCCCATAGTGTATGAGACAAATGTATGCATTTCGATTAGGGTCGTATTCTATGGTTACGATTCTACCAGATATGTCTTTTTCATTCCGTCGAAAATCGATTTTACGGTATAGACGCTTATGACCTCCCCCTCTATGCCCTGCGGTAATGATTCCTCTGGCATTACGACCTTTACCACAATGATGCTGTCCATAGATCAAATTCTTTCGTGGATTGGATTTCACTTGACTGTCTACGGCTCCATTGCGTGTGCTCGGGGTAGAAGTTTTGTATAAATGTATCGCCGTGTTATTAAGTATTTTGATTTAAGTTCTTTTCTTTTTCTGTATAAGAGTTAGAATAGAATAACCCCGTTGAAGCGTAATGATCATACGTCTGTAATGCATTGTATGTCCCATAATAGGTCCCATTCTTATACCCTTTCCCGGGAGTCGATGACTATTCATCGCTATTACCTTGACACCAAAGAAGAGTTCGACCCAATGCTTTATTTCTGTCCTAGTTGACCCTGATTCGACATTAGAAGTATATTGATTATTCTCCAATAACCGAATACTTTTGTCTGTAAAGACTTCATATTTGATTCCATCCATAAATCCATTTTCTTCCCTATTAGTTCCAGTATCGATAAGAATTCTAGTTCTTACTCTTCATATGTTATGGTATGAATATACCATAACAATTCGTTATGTATGGATGGTGAGATTCCAATTATCGTAAATAAACAATAGACTTATTGAACGTTCCCATTGGTATGGATGGTGAGATTCCAATTATCGTAAATAAACAATAGACTTATTGAACGTTCCCATTGGTATGGATGGTGAGATTCCTATTATCGTAAATAAACAATAGACTTATTGAACGTTCCCATTGGCGTGCATCCAGCAGGAATTGAACCTGCGAATTTGCCAATTATGAGTTGGGCGCTTTAACCGCTCAGCCATGGATGCTTAACACTTAACAGGGATCGTCGTGCATCGTAAATAAACAAATTTCAATGAACATTTTTAAATTTTTAAAGGAGAAATTAATGATAAAACGACATCAATTCCAATTCTGGATCTTCGAATTGGGAGAGATATTGAGAGAGATCAAGAATTCTCACTATTTCTTAGATTCATGGAACAAATTCAATTCAGTGGGATCTTTCACTCACATTTTTTTCCACCAAGAACGCTTTATGAAACTCTTTGACCCCCGAATTTGGAGTATCCTACTTTCGCGTGATTCACAGGGTTCAATAAGCAATCGATATTTCATGATCAAAGGTGTAGTACTGCTTGTAATA